AAGAAACCCATTGACCGTATTCTTCTCCAATCTGAGTTTTACTCACGTCTCGAATGAATTCAAGGACATATTCGAATAAATTCTGACCGTCAGTAGGAATGGTTTGTGGATTCCGAACAGCTATAATAGATGAACCTAATAAGATAGCAATTACAACCCAAGAAGTAATAAGTACTTGGGCATGGACTTGGAAACCTCCTATTTGCCAATAGAAATGTTGGCCGACCTCGACACCAGATATATCGTAGAACCCCTTTAGTGTGTTGATAGAACATAAAAGAACATTCATATTGCCCCCTGAAAGAAATAGAACTTAAAAAAAAATTATTTGGATTCGACCGTCTTTTTTTTTTTATTTTAGACTTGCCTTGACTTGAGTTGTATATTTTTTTGATACCAACTTATTACAATATCCCTAATTATTTTAATCTCTTTTGTGCGATTCAGGAATAGTAACCAATTCAATAAATCTAGGAAGTCCTACAAAAATAGATTTATCTTATTATTAATCAAGGATTTCGTATAGAGCTTGAATGGCCTTCACAAATTGCAAATACTAATTTGTTAAGAATTAATCGAATTGAAGCTATAGCGTCATCATTCGCTGGAATCGAAATATCTGCGAGATCTGGGTCACAATTTGTGTCAATTAAACAAATCGTTGGAATTCCTAAAGTGATACATTCTTCAAGAGCCCTGTATTCTTCTTGCTGATCAACGATTATTACAATATCAGGTAACCCTGTCATATATTTAATCCCGCCCAGATATGTTTGTAAGTGAAATAATTGTCTCTTCAACATAGCGGCATCTCTTTTCGGAAGACGGTTGAGTCCCTCCGTCTTTTGTTCCGTTCTCAAGTCCCTGAACTTATGAAGTCTAGTTTCTGTAGTGGACCAATTCGTCAACATACCACCGAGCCACTTTTTATTAACATAGTGGCACCGGGCCCTTATTGCAGCCCGTACTACTGAATCAGCTGCTTTATTTTTGGTACCAACAATTAAGAATTGTTTTCCCCTACTTGCTGCATCAAAAACTAAATCACAAGCTTCTGATAAAAAACGAGCAGTTCGAGTAAGATTTATAATATGAATACCTCTACGCTTTGATGAGATATAAGGTGCCATTCTAGGATTCCATTTCCTAGTACCATGACCAAAATGAACGCCTGCTTCCATCATCTCTTCCAAATGGATGTTCCAATATCTTCTTGTCATTTATCCCCACACTTCCTCTCTTTTTTTTTTAAGAAAAAAAAGAGATGAGCTACCCTGAAATAGAAATCAAAAATTGTTCCAATGAAACCTTATCTTCTACCTCTACCGGGGATTGGCCGTTGATACACGATCCAAGCCATTATTCATTTATTTCTATTCGTTATTATCTTTATTATTATTACCAAATCAAATGATTGCAGATAGGTAACAGGATGAATCTGCTCTTAGAAATTGAAAAATCCTAGAAATGATTGTTCTGATATACTATTTAAATTCTTTGAAATGCAAAAATCGAATAATTCTCTGTAGTGAAACAAAATATCTCTCATTTCCCCCTCGAATAAATTCTTCTTTTTAATTTCCAAAGGAATGTTATTATGTTGTCTCGAGCGATGTGCTAATCCTTTGAATCCGGTACCAACGGGTATCATCCCTCCTAGGACAACATTCTCTTTCAGACCTTTCAGCCAATCTATACGACCTCGGAGAGCGGCTTTTGCCAAAACTCGAGCAGTTTCTTGAAAACTTGCTTCGGATATGAAACTTTGCGTATTTAGAGATGCTTTCGTTATTCCCAATAATATAGCTCGGTAATAGATCGGTTCTTCCAAAGCACGCCCCGTTCGTTCCGCTCGCAATACTCCAATTAGCTCTCCAGGTAAAAAAACATTAGACATTCCGTCTTCTGAAACCAATACTTTTGATGTTATTTGACGTACAATAATTTCTATATGTCTATTATGGATCTCCACCCCCTGGGATCGATAAACCTTTTGTATCTTATTAACTAAAGAAATACGGCTCTGCACTATAGTGAGTTCAGCACCAATTAAAAATCCCCAAGGAATTCCAAGAATTCTTGTTATACGCTCGTTCCAACCCTCAACTCTCTTTTCTAGGCTCATCGATATGGAATCAATCGAACGCACTTCTAACACTTGTTCCACTTTTGGAAGACCCTGCGTTATATCACCAGATCTTGATTTTTCATATATAAAGGTAACTAATGTATCTCCTTCATAAAGGATTTCTCCATAATGGAGATGAACAGTTGCTCCTGAAGTGGCCAAATAAGGCTTAGCTAATCTTATTACTACAGAATCAACCTGAACAATTAAAATTTGACCCGATTTTAGGTGTGGTCCGTTTTTGGATATACATACATTTTCACAAATAAACTGTCCAAGGCTAATTCTTGTGAGTGTTTCATCACAAAAATTATGATAATAATTATGATGGAGAAAAAACCAAGTCAAACTGAATGTATTCAAAACCATGTTACTACACGGATCGGAATTTAAAATACTCCCGTTTTCATCCATTAAATAATAGTTAAATACTTCAAAAGTCTGTTTTAAATTGTCAAGTTCCAAATAGTTAGTTATGGAGATCTGATTATGAGTTATTAACTGAGAAAAGGAATAAAAATTTAAAATTGGAGGGACTGCTCCTAAAGGTCCTAATGAATTCCTAATTTCAATTAGAGAATTTTTTTTAATTGATTCTTTTATCACATTAAAATATTTTTCATCATTGAATGGATCCATTTGAAAACAATTAGATGCTGACAAAATTATCAAAGATTGCCGTTCTTTATTCCGATTTATATTTAACAACGTACGAATAGTTCCTTGATTTTGACTAAGGGATTGTTGAACCCTTGCCTTGGAATAAAGAGAATCCAATGGATTGCTATTGGTGTAATCAGACTCATTATTGAAGATGAATCCTGAACCTGAGGGGTGTTCCCTTTTTCTGATATACGAAATATGGGATTTCACTAAGTCTATTCTTAGGAAATTTCGAACCAAACTCAGACCATTTGTCCTTACTTCAACAAAGGAAGCGAGGGCTTCTTTGATAGAAGAACTTTTTTTGTCTTGGTCCCAATTCAACACTAAACAAGTCCGAACTAATTGAATACTTGTCCCAGAAATTCCCCGAATTGGTTTACCATTTCCATAAAGGATATAATTGACAACTTTAAGTTCCAGATTATCCCTTTCTTGCAACGAATCCTGTGGGAAAAGTGTTACTAAATTTATACCGTTTGCTATTTCATATATGATTACAGGTCGAACCAAAACAAAATACTTTTTTTTGGTAGGTGTGATCCATTGTACATAAATCCAATTTTTCAATTTTTTAAATTTCTTAGAATTTTTTTTTAGCCTTTCAGGTGATATCAAGATACCACTTTGTCGGGATATCTTATCCATCTCTCCAGGAAAATGTATATTTCCGGAAAATATTTTAAGTTCAATCTTTTTTTTTTTTTTCTCCACTCGTACCAATCCGCCTACTCGGCTTCTTGTACTTAAAGTGATTGGTGTATCTACTCCAATGAGACTATTGTTCCGTACCATTATGTAACAAGATTCAGGTAAAATATGCACTTCCTCGGGAATGAAAAAAAAAGGATCTACCTTCATTTGGTATTTTGGTTTAAATTCTTTGACTCCAATTAAATCTTCTTTTTTGAGGATTGCATGCACCCCTATAGTCCCATATTTAGTAATTCCTAAACTATTTCTTCTATATTGAGGATCGTCGAAATAAGCAAGAATAGAATTTCTACGAAAAAGACCATTTATGGGTATTTCAATCGAAATGCTAGAACGGGGCAATAATTCTTTTTCTCGTTCTTGAAGTGATTCAAATTGAATGATGAACCTATTTCTTCGCTTCTTTGCCAATAAATCACAATTCCCTTGGAAAATGCAAGGATATATGAGATTACAATAACCCGTACATATGATTCGATTAAGTTCTGAATAATTAGGAATTCCGCTTTCTTTTTTACCAAAAAGATTCGAACTAAAAAATTTGTGTCTTACTTGATCATTATTTACTGAAAGGATAGAAATAGATCTTTCTTCGACAGAAAGAGAATGAACGTTAATTTGATCTTGATCCTTATAGAGTGAAGGAACTACACGGGATCTACACCAACCCCCTGATAATACCCATAAATGACTTGTTTTTGGTAAAAGATGGACATTACTATATGTAAATTCGGGTGCATGGTACACATCGGTACTCCAATGCATTTCTCCCTCTGAGTCAGAATAAATATGTTTTCGAACCCTTTCTTTAAAATTGAAAGTGTATGTTCCCGCACGAATCTCAGCAATCACTTGTTCTGATTCTACATATTGATCATTTTGAACTAAAAGAAAACTTTTTGGTGGAATAGTAACCTTATGTAGAATATCCTCACTCTCAATAGTTACATACAAGTCTATATAACATAAAAAGGCAGGATGTCCATGACGCGTACGTGTGGGATGAACCCAATTCTCATTGAATTTTATTTTTCCATTAGAAGGAGCTCGTATATGTTCTGCAGTACCCCCTGTGAATACTCCGCCAGTATGAAAAGTTCTTAATGTTAGTTGAGTCCCCGGTTCCCCAATAGATTGACCTGCAATAATACCTACAGCTTCTCCCAATTCGACCAGATCGCCATGAGTAGGACTTCGTCCATAACATAATCGGCAGATCCAAGATGTACTCCTACAAGTAAAGGGGGTCCGAATAGATATTGGTTGTGTTTGAAAGGTTATAAAGCGGTTGATAAGTCCAATACCAATATCTTGGTTTTGAATGCCAACGCATCGCGGGCCTATATATATATCGTCTGCTAATACCCGACCCATTAATGTTTGGATAAAAATTCTTTCTGGCATCATCCCATTTCGAGGACTCACAGAAATTCCTCGGATGGTGCCACAATCTGTTCTACGTACAACAATGTGTTGAACTACTTCAACAAGTCTG